AAACAAGAGGGGTTTCGTGTTACTAATTGAATTCAATCAACGGGATTAAGTGTCTTACGACTGGGTTAGGGTAAAATAAAAAATAGGAACAACAACTTAATCTGGACCTCTTAGTCTTTGTACCTAGACTAGCTCGTCTAGCATCCCATAAAAGAAGAGCCTTATTTGATTTATGATTCATATTCATCATCCCCATAGAGGGGAGTAGATAGGACTTAAACAGCAATAGAAGGTATAAATTTGAATATCTATGTCTATCCGAATCTCATTAACAATCAATTCCATATGTAACAGATGTATTTTCTTTGAACCTCATTTTTAGGTATTTTGTCTTTGGCTCTAATGAGAATGATTAGAAATCTATGTAACAATTGAGGCAGGGGGTGATTCAGACACTCTACTCACTTTACTTTATGGAAAGATTACAGAAAAATTACTGAACCGCAAGTCAAATACGTATAAAACGAAGAAATGCTTATATGTATGTATTGTTATCATTCTATTTCAGTGACAACGGTGTTTCAATTTTTGTGAAAAAGATTTATGATCCAAATATTTAACATAGAATATCCATAATTTAATTACTTCCAGTGACAATTGTTCAGTTTCTCTGATAGATACAGAAATCCCCTATTCTTTCAATTCTGATTTTATCAATCAGATGAAAGAATAATGACCTAAATCTTCCCTTACATATAAGTCTTTTTTATCCACTCCACAAAAAAAGAAAGAAATTGGATTTGCTTTTCGATCTATCTATATGCTTTAAATCATTGATGATGGTTCAATTCGAAAAGAAACATAGATTTCTCTCTCTTATGATGATCAAAATAAAATGCAGTACTTACTGTAAAACATTATTCAACTAATGATGTCGAAGTAGGAAATTTTTTCAATTAAATATTTTTAATGATTTCTTATGAGTCCTTGGTACTTGAAGACGTGTGAGATTGGTGAATCTATCCTATTGAGTCACTCAAAGATGCAGATTCAAAAAGAACTTATTTATTCGTGTTATTTATATTTGTGTTATTTATAAATAATAAAAAAAAAATGTTGCATTCATACGGGATTAAGTTGAATTCTTGCTGAGACTTCTTCAGAAAAATATCTACCCATCCAGATAGAAGGAAAAAAGTATGGATTACTATGTACCGACTGAACCAATGACTACTCATGATTCCATAATTGAATCAATTACATACCGGTTCCAAACTAGAGGAATGTTATGGTAAAACTTCGTTTGAAACGATGTGGTAGAAAGCAACGTGCGACTTGAAAGACATGATCAGCTGTGGATTCTTACATCCACCATTTTAGATTATATAGGAATGAAAGTGCTCTTGGCTCGACATCCTTTGTTCTGTTCCACTAGAACCCCCATTTGGGGTGTAATGTAAATAGTACATGATATGATGGAGCTCGAGTAGAAAGGATTGATTCATTTCTCAGGGGCAAGGATCTAGGGTTAGTGCCAATCAATAAGTTGGAATAACTTCGTAAGTATATCTTCGATATAGAAATTGAAAGAATCCAATTCGAGCAAGTTTCAAATCCAAAAGGAAATTTTGTTGGAATTGGTAAAACTCTTTTGATCAAGTAGCACGCGTGAATCAACCGTTCTATGATTCTTTGATAGAAAGAAATAAAAAAAAAGGTATGTTGCTGCCATTTTGAAACGATTAAAGATCACCGAAGTAATGTCTAAACCCAATGATTCAAAGTAAAGATAAAGGATCCTGGAACAAGGAAATACCGTTTTCAATTGTCTCAACAACTAGATCAGAATGAAGAATCAAAATGGATTCTAAACGAGACAAAAAAAGGGGGTTAGAGACCACTCAATAAATGAAATGCCTAAGGGTTTTCTTTGAGCTATTTGGGAGTTATCCAACTTGAGTTATGAGTACAAATGATTTTTCTTTTTCGAGAAAGAAGAAAAAAAAAAAAAAAGACTTAAATCATAGTCTAATTGATTTGATGATTTTATGGATCTATTTGCCATTAGAATTCGATACCTAGCCATAACTTCGAATCATTTTTTCTCGAGCCGTACGAGGAGAAAACCTCTTATACGTTTCTAGGGGGGGTATTGTTCATCTACATCTATCCCAATGAGCCGTCTATCGAATCGTTGCAATTGATGTTCGATCCCGAAGAGAAGGAAGAGATCTTCAGAAAGTGGGTTTTTATGATCCGATAAAGAATCAAACTTATTCAAATGTTCCTGCTATTCTATATTTCCTTGAAAAAGGCGCTCAACCTACAGGAACTGTTCATGATATTTCAAAGAAGGCGGAGGTTTTTACGGAACTTCGTCTTAATCAAACGAAATTCAATTAATGAAATTGAAATAAAAGAAATAAAAAAAAAGAGTGTGGGGATCACTCATATATAGCTTTGTATAACTTTTTCTCTATTATTCCCCTTTCTCTTGTTATATTCATACTTATTTATTATTTTATTGCTCTCATAGAATCCCATCTTCAATAACGACCAA